AATAAAGTGCCTGATTAAAGGGCTATCTTGATAGGATAGATCAAGTAAATTAAAATAAATTACCTTTATTATATATTATAGAATTAAACTATAACTAAAGAAATCAAAATTCTCTGTGCATCTTACACTAATATATAAAAAAGATCAGCTAATAAAGCTAACAGGTTCATACCCTGTTAATAGAAGTAAAATCTTCTTCTTTTTAATTTTTAATTACAGAAAAATAATATTTTTAATTATAATTATCATATCTACCCTATTAACTATTAGATCAACAAATTGAATAGGAATATGAATAGGTATAGAAATAAATTTAATAGCCTTCATTCCATTTATTTCAAAAAACAAAAATCTAAAATCATCACGTGCAATAATAATATACTTTATTGCACAAAGAATTGGAAGCATTATATTTTTATTTGCCATTTTAATAAATTCATTTATCATAGCCCCCATTATAATAAATGAATACATTAAAACTGCAATAATAATTGGATTATTAATTAAATTAGGTATAGCACCATTCCACAGATGAATTCCCGAAATAATAAGAAATATTAATTGAAATGAAATAATAATCATAATAACATGACAAAAATTAGCCCCTATATTTACAATAAGAAATTTTATTAATAACTGAGCACTATATTTATCAATTATTATATCAGCAATCGTAGGAGCGATTGGAGGATTAAATACTACCTCAATTCAAAAAATTCTAGCATACTCATCAATTAGCCATATAAGATGAATAACTGCAATAATAATTTCACAAACCCAATGACTAATATACTTAATAATTTATTCAATTATCACCATAATACTATGCTGATTAATAAGTATTTATAATTCATATTTTATCAACCAAATTTCAATAATGAATGAACAAATAATCGAAAAAATTACTTACACAACCTTAATATTAAGAATAGGTGGAATACCTCCATTTCTAGGATTTTTGCCTAAATGAATAGCTATCCAATCAATAATTAATACAAAAATAATATTTATAATAACAATTATAATCTTAATATCACTATTAACATTATTTTATTATATACGAATAATTAGATCGTTAATATTAATATACTCAACTACAAATAAATGAATAAAACAAACCACATGTAATACAATAATTGTGTCATTAATATTATCAATTAATTTATGCTTACCAGTATATTCAATTATAAGCTTTTTATAACCATTAACTAAAAATTAATTATTATCACTATTGTTTTATATATGAATAATTAGATCGTTAATATTAATAATTGAATTATCAATTAATTTATGCTTACCAGTATATTCAATTATTATCACTATTGTTTTATATATGAATAATTAGATCGTTAATATTAATAATTGAATTATCAATTAATTTATGCTTACCAGTATATTCAATTATTAGCTTTTTATAAACCATTAATTAAAAATAAACTATTAACCTTCAAAGTTAAATTTATAATTATTATAAGCTTTAACATTAAGCTTTAGTATAATTTACTACTTTAAATTTGCAATTTAATATCATTAATATTGACTATAAAGCTTTAATGATAAGAGGTATTAACCATATATAAATTTACAATTTATAACCTAAAAACTTCAGCCACCTTATCAATTGAATAAATGATTATTCTCAACAAATCACAAGGACATTGGAACATTATATTTCATTTTTGGAATATGAGCAGGTATAATTGGATCATCAATAAGATGAATTATCCGAATTGAATTAGGACAACCAGGCACATTCATTGGAAATGATCAAATTTACAATGTAGTAGTTACAGCTCATGCCTTCATTATAATTTTCTTTATAGTAATACCAATTATAATCGGAGGATTTGGTAATTGATTAGTACCTTTAATAATTGGAGCCCCAGATATAGCATTCCCACGAATAAATAATATAAGATTTTGACTATTACCACCCTCTTTAACCTTGTTACTTGCAAGAAGATTTATTGAAATAGGAGCCGGAACAGGTTGAACTGTTTATCCTCCTTTATCAAATAGATTATTCCATAGAGGACCCTCTGTAGACTTGGCAATTTTTTCCCTTCACCTTGCTGGAGTTTCTTCCATTTTAGGAGCAATCAATTTCATTTCAACAATTATTAATATACGCCCTACAGGAATATCCCCTGAACGAATCCCGCTATTTGTATGATCAGTAGGAATTACAGCACTATTACTATTATTATCGCTACCAGTTCTAGCAGGAGCAATTACCATATTATTAACAGATCGAAACTTTAATACATCATTTTTTAATCCTACAGGAGGAGGGGACCCTATTTTATACCAACACTTATTCTGATTTTTTGGACACCCAGAAGTATATATTTTAATTCTACCAGGATTCGGATTAATTTCCCATATTATTAGTCAAGAAAGAGGAAAAAATGAAACATTTGGTGCACTAGGTATAATTTATGCAATAATAGCAATTGGCTTATTAGGTTTTATTGTTTGAGCACATCATATATTCACAGTAGGAATAGATGTAGATACACGAGCTTACTTTACATCCGCTACAATAATTATTGCAGTTCCAACAGGTATTAAAATTTTTAGATGACTAGCCACATTACACGGTATTAAGGTAAACTATACTCCAAGAATATTGTGAGCCTTAGGATTTGTATTTCTATTCACGATTGGAGGATTAACCGGAGTAATCCTCGCAAACTCATCAATTGATATCGTATTACATGATACATATTACGTAGTAGCACATTTCCACTATGTACTATCAATAGGAGCAGTATTTGCAATTATAGGAAGATTTATCCAATGGTACCCATTATTTACAGGACTAACTATAAAAAATAAATGACTTAAAATCCAATTTGGGGTTATATTCATTGGAGTAAATATAACATTTTTCCCTCAACACTTCCTAGGATTAAGAGGAATACCACGACGATATTCAGACTACCCAGATTGCTATACAACATGAAACATCATTTCCACAATTGGATCAACCTTATCTATATTAAGAATTTTTATATTCATTATAATTTTATGGGAAAGACTAATTTCAAAACGACCATTAATATTCAGAAAAAATATAACAACAAGAATTGAATGACTACAAAAAACACCACCAGCTGAACATTCATACTGTGAACTTCCCATATTAACTTCAATTTAATCTAATATGGCAGAATAGTGCAATGAATTTAAGCTTCATACATAAAGATAAACTTTTATTAGAAATTGCAACATGATTAAATATTAATTTACAAGACGCTATATCCCCAGTTATAGAACAATTAACCATATTCCACGACCACACAATTATAATTTTAATTATAATTACCATTATAATTTCATATATAATAATTACACTAATAAATAATAAATTAATTAACCGATTCCTACTAGAAGGACAAATAATCGAATTCCTATGAACAATATTACCTGCTATCACTTTAATTTTTATTGCACTCCCATCATTACATATTCTATATTTAATAGATGAAATTAACAAACCAATACTAACAATTAAAGCAATTGGACATCAATGATACTGAAGATATGAATATTCAGATTTCAAAAACATTGAATTTGATTCATATATAAAACCAATTAATGAACTAAAAAATAATGAATTTCGACTTTTAGATGTAGATAACCGAATTATATTACCAATAAATACCCAAATCCGAATTCTCGTAACTGCAGCAGATGTATTACATTCATGAGCAATACCAGCATTAGGAATAAAAATTGATGCCACGCCTGGCCGATTAAATCAAGGAAGAATAATAATTAACCGACCGGGAATTTTATATGGACAATGCTCAGAAATCTGCGGCACAAATCACAGATTTATACCAATTGTAATTGAAAGAATCCCACTAGAAAACTTCATTAACTGAATAAATAAAAATTCATTAAGTGGCTGAAAGGTATAAGCATTGGTCTCTTAAACCAAAATATAATATTTAACAAATATTCTTAATGAGAAAGATTAGTTTAACACAAAACAATAACTTGTCAAGTTATAAATATTTATAATAATATCTTTCTATACCACAAATATCGCCTATATCATGAGAAATTCTATTCACTATATTCATTATAATATACATAATAATAAACATAATAATATACTGAATAAAAAAAAATAAAATTAATCAAAAAAGCACAAATTCAAAAATAAGTATTATAAAATGAAAATGATAACTAATTTATTTTCAACATTTGATCCAGCAACATCAATAAAAATATCAATAAACTGAATTAGATCAATAACATGCATATTAATAATACCTATCTCATTTTGAAATATACCAAATCGAATTGAAATAATAATTAAATCCATTACAATAAAATTACACAATGAATTTAAAAATTTAATAGGAAACAACAATAACGGAATAACACTAATAATAATTTCACTATTCATAATAATCCTCCTAAATAACATAATAGGATTATTACCATATATTTTCACCAGAACTAGACATTTAGTATTCTCAATAACAATAGCACTTCCCATATGAATCTCATTAATATTATTTGGATGGATGAATAAAACAAACCACATATTTGCCCACATAATCCCTACGGGAACTCCTACAATATTAATACCATTCATAGTAATAATTGAAACTATTAGAAATATTATCCGACCAGGATCTTTATCAGTACGATTAACAGCTAATATAATTGCAGGCCATTTACTTATATCTTTACTAGGAAACAGTATAAATAACAAAATTATACCTTTAATAATTATAATCCAAATAATATTAATATTATTTGAATCAGCAGTTGCCCTAATTCAAGCTTATGTATTTTCTGTATTAAGCACACTTTACTCTAGAGAAATTATATAATGAACATTAACAACCATCCATACCACTTAGTTGATCATAGACCATGGCCATTAACAGGAGCGATTGGAGCAATAACTATAACCTCAGGAATAGTATTATGATTCCATAAAAATGAAATATACTTATTCTATTTAGGAATAATTATTAATTTACTAACAATATATCAATGATGACGAGATATTGTACGGGAAGGAACATTTCAAGGTAAACATACATCAAAAGTAGTAAAAGGATTAAAAATAGGAATAATCCTATTTATTATTTCAGAAGTATTCTTCTTCATCTCATTCTTCTGAGGCTTTTTCCACAGAAGTCTTGCACCCACAATTGATATCGGAATAACATGACCTCCAAAAGGAATTAAAACATTTGATCCAATACAAATCCCATTACTTAACACAATAATTTTATTAACATCCGGAATATCAGTAACATGAGCACATCACGCAATTATAAATAGAAATCATTCACAAACAAAAAATGCATTAATATTAACAATTACATTAGGAATAATCTTCACTATACTACAAGCATATGAATATAAAGAAGCAAGATTTTGCATTAGAGACTCAATCTATGGATCAACATTTTTTATAGCAACAGGATTCCACGGACTACATGTAATAATTGGAACAATATTTTTAATAGTATGTTTAATACGTCATCTAATATTCCACTTCTCATCAAATCACCATCTTGGATTTGAAACAGCAGCATGATACTGACACTTCGTAGATATTGTATGAATCTTCCTATACATTTCAATCTATTGATGAGGTAGCTACTTTTTTATTATAAAAATTATATTTGACTTCCAATCAAAAGATCTTGAAATCACTCAAGAAAAAGTAATAATAATAATTATAATATCTGTAATAATATCTACTATTATTTCAATTATATTAATAATAACATGCACAATAATTTCACAAACTACAATAATAGACCGAGAAAAAATATCACCATTCGAATGTGGATTTGACCCAAAAAGATCAGCCCGAATACCTTTTTCTATCCAATTCTTTCTAATTGCAGTACTATTCCTAATTTTTGATATTGAAATTGCAATTATTTTACCAATAATAACAACTATAAAAACCAGATACTTAACAAGATGAAGAATTACAGTAACAACATTTATATTAATCCTCATAATAGGATTATACTATGAATGAAAAAACAACATACTAGAATGACTAAAATAATAGGGGGTGTAGTTAAAATATAACATTTAATTTGCAATTAAAAAATACTACTAAGTCTCCCTCAACTAAGTAATGAAGTAAAAAAAAATTACAATTAGTTTCGACCTAACATTAGAGATAATAATCTCCTTACTTAAATATTAATTGAAGCCAAAATAGAGGCCCTCCATTGTTAATGGAGCAAATGATTTATATATCCAATTAAAAGGGAAAGTTGTAACTAAAAGAAGCTGCTAACTATCTTTTAAAGCGGTTAAAATCCGTTTTTCCCTTACTTATATAGTTTAATTAAAACATTTCATTTTCAATGATAAAATAGACCAACAATCTTATAAGTTTACATTTAAAGGATATACATCCATCATAATATCTTCAATATTATACTTTTTAACTTAAGCTACTCAAATTAAATCAACAACAATAAAGCAAAAACAACAAAAATACATAAAAAAATCTTAATATTATTATTTTGATAATAAAAATTCAATTTACTAATAAAAATAAAATATAAAGACATCAACATAGAAGTTAAATATTCACCCCACCCCCAATCCAGAAATTTAACATAATTAGAAGATAAATAATAACCCCTAGAATAAAAAAAATAAGTCTTAAAATAAGGCATAAATCACATTGAACCAAAAAAATCCACAATATAACTACGGGAAAAAGAAAAATAATAATTTATTAAACAAAATTCATAACCAATAAATAAACCACATGTAATACAAATTAAAGGCAAAATCCTCAATTCAAAAGGTAAAACAATTACAGAAGGAAAAGGAAAAACCAGCCAAGAAAGAATTCTACCCCTAACAACACTTATAAAAACTAAAAATAACATAGAATAAATTATACGAGAATCCTCAAAAAATGAATTAAAAGAAGATAAATTCAAAAAACCAATTATACAATAAAAAACCATCCGAACTCTATAAAAAACAGTTAACCCTAAAGACAAATAAAATAATAAAAAAATAAATAAATTGAAATAATGCATTCTCACCATCTCAGCAACTAAATCCCTTCTATAAAATCCTGAAAGAAAAGGTAAACCACATAAAGACAAATTAGAAACCCCAAAACAAATTCTTGTATAAGGAACTATAAAAACCAAACCACCCATAAAACGAATATCTTGAGTATCATTCAAACAATGAATAAATAAACCTGCACATAAAAATAATAAAGCCCTAAAAAAAGCATGAGTTAAAAGATGAAAAAATGAAATTAAAGGGTAACCCATAAATAAAACTCTCATTATTAGACCCAATTGTCTTAAAGTAGATAATGCAATAATTTTTTTCATATCAAATTCATAAACTGCACACAAACTAGATATAAATATAGTAAGAACAGATAACATTAAAAACAAAGAAACATCAAAATATATAAATAAACTGTCAAAACGAATTAATAAATAAACACCTGCAGTCACAAGAGTAGAAGAATGGACTAAAGCAGAAACGGGGGTAGGGGCTGCTATAGCAGCGGGTAGTCAAGAAGAAAAAGGAATCTGAGCACTCCTAGTAAAAGATGCAATAATAATTAAAAATAACAATAAATAAGACCAAGAGAAGAAAAAATAATTATAATAACAAAAATATCAACTCCCATTATTAAATATTATTCTAATACCAAGAAGGATAGCAACATCACCAACACGATTAACTAAAATAGTAATTATACCAGCACCATAAGACCTAAAATTCTGAAAATAAACAACCAAACAATAAGAAATTAAACCTAATCCATCCCAACCCAACAAAATAGAAATTAAATTAGGACTAACAATCATAAAACATATAGAAACCACAAATAAAATAACAAGAACAAGAAAACGAACCCTATTAACATCACTTAATATATAAGAACCTCTATAAAAAATAACTATACAAGAAATAAACATAACACTACCTATAAAAAGAAGTGACATTCAATCAAATAATAAAGTCATAACAACAGAACAAGAATTAAATGAAAAAATTTCCCAATCCACTAAAACTAAATAATCAATATAAAGAAAAAATATCCCTATACAATAATTTATTAGACCCATAAAGAAAATTAATATAAACCAAAAATTATATAAATCAATTTTAATAATCTAGAGTAAATTACACCCACAATACCACAAATTATAATTCTCATTAAACTATCTAGATGACAATAATAAAGTACTTAAGCAACAATCCCTCCTTTGGTAATAAAAAAAAAGGAGGAATTGGAATTATTAGACCCATAAAGAAAAAATATCTGATTTCATAAACAAACAGTTTAACGGAAAAATATGAAAAAATATTAAAATATACTCTCGAACATCTCCATAATTTATATATTTCAAACCAATATATATAGAACCGTGCTGAGTAATAGAATAAATGTAAATTCTATAACAACACCCTAAAAAAGAAGATAACATTAAAAATAAAAAAGTAACATTTCTTCATCTTATTATTCTATTAATTAATAAAATCTCACCTAATAAATTTAAAGAGGGAGGACTAGCCATATTATTAACACTAAGAATAAAACAAAATATAGATATTGAAGGTATAAACAATATAAAACCCTTGTTAATAAAAATTATACGACTATGAGTACGTTCATATATTAAATTTGCTAATGCAAATAAACCAGAAGAACATAAACCATGTCCTAATATTAAAATTATAGAACCCCATAAACCTACAGAATTACAAGTTATCAAACCCCCAATGACTAACCCTATATGGGATACAGAAGAATAAGCAATTATTGATTTAATATCTACCTGGCATAAACACATTAAACCTACGACCACAGAGCCAAATAAACTAATTAAAATCCAAATATAATTATAATTATTATATATATATATAAAACCAAAAACCCGATATAAACCGTACCCCCCTAGTTTAAGTAAAACCCCAGCCAAAATTATAGAACCAGAAACGGGGGCCTCTACATGAGCCCTTGGTAATCAGTAATGAACAAAAAATATAGGCATCTTAACCAAAAATGCTAAAATCAAAGATAAATAAATATATAAATTAAAGTCCAAAGCAATAAGATATATAAATAAACCATTATTAATCCCCTTAATATAAAAAATACAAAGCAATATAGGTAAAGAAGCAAATAATGTATAAAAAATTAAGTAAAAACCAGCTAATAAACGCTCCGGTTGATATCCTCAACCAAAAATTAAAATTAAAGTAGGAACTATTCTAGACTCAAATCAAATATAAAATATAAATAAACTAGAACAAGAAAATGACAAAACTAAAAATAAAGTTAAAGTAAATAAAATAAATAAAAACATAGAATTACTAATGGTCAATTTAATCTTATATCTAGCCAAGACTATTAAAAAAATAATTCATAATGTTAATAAAATTATTCAATAAGAAACTATATCAAACCCATAAGAATATCTCAAAGAATTTAAATATAAAGTAATAGGATGTAATAACACATTAATAATTATTAAAGAAATAGAAAACATAAAAATTCATCAATTACAAATTAAAGGGGTTATAAATAATATAATAAACAATAACTTTATCATGACAAAACTGAAATACTAGATAATAAATCATTACCATGACTACGAATTATATTAACTAAAATACCTAACCCCAAAGCACCTTCACAAACTGAAAAAATCAAAAAAATAAGAACATAGTATAATTCAAAACCAAATTTCAATAAAAATAGGAAAAATAATAAATATAAAGTAACTACTAAATATTCAATTCTAAAAAGAATTATTAATAAGTGTTTATGAACTAAACAAAATACAATTAAACCTCTAGTAAACATAAATAAAATAAATAAAATAAGTTTTAATAGTTTAAATAAAACCATGATTTTGTAAATCATAAATAGGAATAACCTTTAAAACTTCAGTAAAGAATAAAATTCATCTCTAATCCCCAAAATTAATATTTTAAATAAACTATTCACTGAAATTAACACAATAACAATACTATTAATAATTGTATCATTTACATTTTTATTTAGAAAACACCCATTAACCATGGCAATTATTGTAATTTTACATACATTAATAATTGCAATAATCACAGGAATAATTTTATCATCATTCTGATTTTCATATATTGTATTAATCATTATATTAAGAGGAATACTTGTTTTGTTTATTTATATAGCAAGAATTGCCTCAAATGAAAAATTCTACCCATCAGTTAAATTAAGAATTACTATTATAACTGCAATAATAATTATCACCATAATACCTATATATTCAAATACAGAATTTAATAAAATTAATTATAATAATAGAATAACTATTATATGAAATAATCTATTTAATACTAATATAAACTTAACTATTATTATAGTAATATACTTATTCTTTTCTATAATAACAGTTTCAAAAATTGTCAATATTCAAGAAGGACCTTTACGAATAAAAAAATAAATGAATAAACCTATACGAAAAACCCACCCATTAATTAAAATTATTAATAGATCACTCATTGATTTGCCCTCTCCCTCAAGAATTTCATTATGATGAAACTTTGGATCATTATTAGGAATATGCTTAATAATTCAAATTATTACCGGAGTATTTCTAGCAATACATTACACAGCCAATATTGAATTAGCTTTTAATAGAGTAATCCACATTTGTCGAGATGTAAACAACGGATGATTAATTCGAAACACCCATGCAAATGGGGCTTCATTATTCTTCATTTGTTTATATATACACATTGGACGGGGGTTATACTACGGATCATATAAACTCTTTATAACATGAAGAGTAGGTGTGATCCTGTTATTTTTAATTATAGCAACAGCCTTCCTAGGATATGTATTACCATGAGGACAAATATCCTTATGAGGAGCAACAGTAATTACAAATCTATTATCAGCAATCCCTTATATAGGTAATGATTTAGTTAAATGATTATGAGGAGGATTTTCAGTAGATAATGCAACCTTAACCCGGTTCTTCACACTCCATTTTCTTCTCCCATTTATTATTGCTGCTATAGTTATTATCCATTTACTATTTTTACATCAAACAGGAAGAAATAACCCCCTAGGAATTAATTCAAATTATGACAAAATTCCATTCCATCCATACTTTTCAATTAAGGATATTATAAGAATAAATATTACCTTATTCATATTTTCAATACTAATCTTACTTGAGCCACGAATTTTAGGAGATCCTGAAAATTTTATCCCCGCAAACCCATTAGTAACACCAATTCATATCCAACCAGAATGATATTTCCTATTTGCATATGCAATTCTACGATCAATTCCTAATAAATTAGGAGGAGTAACAGCAATAGTTTTATCTATCTTAATTATTATAATTTTACCAATTACAAACAAAAGAAAATTTCAAGGTCTCCCATTTTACCCCTTAAATAAAATTCTATTCTGAATATTCGTAACTGTAATAATTTTATTAACATGAATTGGAGCACGACCAGCAGAAGAACCGTTTATTATAATCGGACAAGTCCTTACAATAATTTACTTTATATATTTCATCATCAACCCTATAACATTAAAACTTTGAGATAAAATTAACTAGTTAATTAAACTTTAGATAAGTATATACTTTGAAAGTATAAAAAAATGGTTAAATTCCATTATTAACTTCATACACCTAAATTAATGAAATTAAACCCCTACAATAATACATAAAAACATAGAAAAAAAAATAAAATAGTTTAATGAAACAGGTAAAAAAACCCTCCAAGTTAAATACATTAATTTATCATAACGGAACCGAGGTAAAGTACCCCGAACCCAAATAAATCAAAACACAACTAAAGAAATTTTAATAAAAAAGAAAAACGAAATATAATCACAACCCAAAAAAATAATAACAGTAACAAGACTCATAAAAATAATATTTATATATTCAGATAAAAAAATAAATGAAAAACCAGCACCTCTATATTCAACATTAAAACCTCTTACTAACTCTCTCTCTCCCTCAGCAAAATCAAAAGGAGAACGATTTGTTTCTGCCAAACAAGAGGAAAGCCATATAAACATCAATGGAAATGACAAAAACATAAATCAACAATAAGTCTGATAAATTAAATAATTTAAAAAACTAAAACCAAAAGTGAAAATAAAGAAACATAACATAATTATAGCCATACTAACCTCATAAGAAATAGTTTGAGCAACAGCACGCAAAGAACCTAATAATGAATAATTAGAATTAGAAGATCAACCAGAAAGCATAACCCCATAAACCCCTATACCCGTACAACAAAGAAAAAACAAAAAGGCATAATCAAAATTATAAACATTAATTGAATAAGGAAATAAAACCCATAAAGAAAAAGATAAAATTAATATAAAAATAGGAGAAACATAATAAATAAAAAAATTTGATGTTAATGGATAAACTTGTTCCTTAAAAAATAATTTAATACCATCAGAAAATGGCTGTATTAGACCCATAAAACCAACCTTATTAGGGCCTTTACGAATCTGAATATAACCTAAAACCTTACGCTCCAATAAAGTCACAAACCCAACAGACACTAATAAACAAATCAATAAAATTAAATAATTAATAAGAAAAATTACTATATGTAATCAAAAATTACATTAATAAATTCTAAATTTACTGCACTTATCTGCCAAAATAGTAATAATAATCAAACAATAAAATAAATATTATTGATAAATGGTCCTTTCGTACTAAAATATCATATAAAAATTGTAGATAGAAACCAACCTGGCTCACGCCGGTCTGAACTCAGATCATGTAAAAATTTAAAGGTCGAACAGACCTAATAATAAAGCTTCTACACCTTATATTAATTTTAATCCAACATCGAGGTCGCAAACTTCTTCATCAATAAGAACTCTCCAAAGAAATTACGCTGTTATCCCTAAGGTAATTTAATCTTATAATCCTTAATAAAGGATCAAATACACATTAATTCATGAATAAATAAAAATAGAAGTTAATTAAATTCCACAATCACCCCAACCAAATTTATTAAAAACAAATAAAATATTAAAAATATAATTTATTAAACATTAATAAATAAAATTCTATAGGGTCTTCTCGTCCCACAACAAAATTTCAGCTTTTTTACTAAAAAATTAAATTTATAAAATTAAATAAAGAAAGTATTTCCCTCGTCCAACCATTCATACAAGCCCTTAATTAAAGAACAAATGATTATGCTACCTTTGCACAGTTAATATACTGCGGCTATTTAATAATTATTGATCATTGAGCAGGCTAGACTTAAAATTAAATTCTATAAGACATGTTTTTGTTAAACAGGCGAAGAAAATTTTTGCCGAATTACTATACTTAAAATAAAAATACTACTAATTCTATCATTATTACACAAAATAATAAATTAAATACATAATTCTAATAATAAACTAAATTAAAATAAATAAATTCAACTTGAAGAATGAACTATAACGAAATCCCTGATGGCTATTATTAAGCCTACACAATCTTCTAATTAAAAAAATAAATTATATAAATAAATCAGAGCTAATCCCCCAAAATATTTAATTATTCAATTAAATAAAATACATAAATAAAATAACCAAATAATTATGAATTAAATTCATTTATTAGAAAACCAGATATTTAAAATTGAATAGCATATAACCCCTAAATTTAAATTATAAATTATTATACAACATAAAATTTCATTTAAATTTAACTCTTCTAATTTCGGGAAAATTATAATAAATAACAATAAATAAATAAACCCTGATACAAAAGGTACTAAATAATATTATACTTTTAACTAATTAATTAAATAATCCTTCACAGTAAAATAAACTATAATAAAAATAAATAATTCAATAAAATCTACTAAATAAATAAGTTATTTCAATTAAATATACAATAATTAATTAAAAAAATAAATGGTTAATTAATTTCAAGCTAGATTGAATTGCACAAATCAAATCATTATTGTAAATAATAAGCATCTCTAAGACTTAGCCTGATATTCAAACTTCATCTTCCGATAAAGTTACTTTGTTACGACTTATCCTGCTTTAAGGCAGGAGTGACGGGCGATATGTACATAATTTAGAGCCAGAAATCAAAATTAAAAAATAAAAAAATTTACCCACAAATCCCATTTCATCAATCCATTTCAAGATTAAATCCAATCAAGTAACATTAAATGTAACCCATTTCAACCTTTAGTAAACTGCACCTTGACTTGACATAAAACACATAATAATTAAAGAAAATTACCCTAATAAGATATTCAATGACAGAGGTATACAAATTAATAACCAAAGTAAAATCCAACGTGGATTATCAATTAAAGAACAGGTTCCTCTGAAAAGATTAAATTACCGCCAAATTCTTTTAATTTAAAGAACATAACTAATAATAATAAAACTAAAAACTACAGTTAGAATAATAGGGTATCTAATCCTAGTCTTTAAACTAACTTTCATATTAATATAACAATTAACCAAGAAACCATAAAGAAATCAAAATTTCACTCAATAAATTCAAATAGATATCCAATCAATAATAAGAAATATAAATCAATAAAATTAACTTAAACTAGATGTATAACCGCATATGCTGGCACAACTTTATACAGTTCTAAATATCATTATCTAGATCTAAAATAACTTAAAAAACTAATAAAAAAAACTGGAAAATAACAACCATTAAGATTAAATAAACACCAAAATTCCCATATAATAACAACGATATAGCTAATTTTGCTTACCAAAATCAAATAATATAGATAATTTTTAAAATTCTTAAAATGGAGCCTCATCCCCTACCCCTCTCCCATTAAACATTTAACTAAATGACACAATTATTGTATTACATGTAAATATATAAATCATTTGCATAGCAGTATCTCATATATATCTCACCATCAATCGCTCCTTTAAGTCGCAATAAATAACTAACATTAACCATTTATTTTTTTATTAACAGCTATATATAATATAATATGGGTATACCTAATTTACCAGTATTGTAACCTTCCCGTAGTTAAATAGTCTCATGTATCCATTAACAAGCACATAGTATAACCCTAGTTGATCAATAACCTTTCCATTAGTTGCCTCCCTATAACCCCTTACCAATCCCAAAATAGTCTCATGTACCCCCCCGGACAGTTCGCAGTATAGATTTAACTCATAAATTTTCACTTTTTACAAACAAAATTAAATTTCAAAAACAATATATTACCCCCAAAATAATACTTATTTTTGACAGTTTAATCCTGAATTTTTCACTTTTTTTAAGTAAAAATCAAAATACGTAAATGGATTAAGTATCTACTACTACCTAACTCTATAAACAACCCATGTATATAACTATAGCAAACCAAAATACTCAAATCCTAATACATATTTTCAATTTTTATGAAATTAACCAAATAACCCAACCATTAAAGTACATATTTCTATACTAAATTACCTTTATTGTAAAGCACAAATTCAAAAATAAGCACAAATTTAGATTAAATTACCTTTATTGTAAAGCACAAATTCAAAAATAAGCACTATATCCTACCTTGATAATAAAAAAAAGGTAGGAT